GCATTGTCAATTCATCCAGAACTTATCTCTTTTCCTCGGTGAAACAAGAATCTGTTTTGTTCAAACAAAACTGCTTAGTTTAGCCTTTGTTTCCTCTGTGCTGTGTCTTCTTTAAAGATTCATCCAATGGAATCCCAACTCCCCTTCTTTTTTTCATTCTATTTAGATATGGTCTAGATCTAATTCTTATATAAAAAACACTTTATCCCTTCACTTTATTTTGCTTTCTCTATAATCTCTAGAAAAAGGAATTGCTCTATGCTTTATCCTTTATTTAATAATAATAAAAGACTTAAAAAAAAATGAGAATACTACAAATTAGAACCTAATTAACATAGGAGGACTAGTCTATGCAGTAGAATGAGAAGTAATACTATAAAAATAAGGAACTCTATTTCAGAACTATGAGACATAATATTCTGTTTTCTTATTTACTCTTTACTTTAATTCTTTCTATTTTTTTTCTATTTAGAATTTTAAATGGATCGATTTAGATAATGTATATATAAGCAAAGTAATATACTTAAAACAAAGTAGAAATTCGCAAGATGGAGAAAATCATTGCAGTTTTTATAGGGAAGTCTAGAGATATCCTATTTGAAGAAGGGCGGGATTCAAATCAGGGAAGGGCTCTTTTCTTCTATTGATTTGATAGAAATTACTTTTTCGTTTCCTATCTCTATGATTTTTGATGAATGAGCTTGTGGTAATGCTTTTACGCCTATTATATGTCGCAGGCGCCCGCCCAGTCTATAAACAAGTACTAATGTAAAAATGAAAGCTATACTAAGGAAAACATAGGATATCTATACTAAAATACTAAAATCCAAAAGTAGGACGTATTTAGGGCTATACGGATTCGAACCGTAGACCTTCTCGGTAAAACAGATCAAACAGATTATTATCGAAATGATTCGAACTGTTTCAAAGACCCAACATGCATTTTTTTGCATTGGGCTCTTTCATCAACTGATTTAAAGATCAGTTAGTCCACCATAGTTTTTCTTTACGGAAAGATAATGAGATGGCTCCCTGTGCTCTGATTGATTATTTGTATTATGGTCTATCTAGGAGCAATACCAAAGTGTTTCAAAGGAGGATTACCTTGACTTAGGTCTGCCTCCGGCCTAAATTAAATCAACCTAAGTGAAATGGAGTCTCTATCGTTCCACTGCAAGAGTTAACTATGAGACTTCATACACCTTAAAGTTCATAGAACGAAAAGAAGTTTTTTGGAGGCCCTTATCCTCATTACGCCTAGCATTTAGTGGGCTGGATATTTACCTTATCAACTAGCAAATCCATAAGGGTTCGATTTGATTAGGCACCAGAATGGGCACCTGAATCGGACTGAACTGACTGTTTGTCAGGCTACTGTTCTCCTATTCTGTCGAATCTATGAAGTAAGACATTGATTTTGCAATAAGATCCATTATATTCATTGCATAATAAGCTCCTTTGAAAAGCATTGGCGCACGTGTAAACGAGTTGCTCTACCGAACTGAGCTATAGCCCTTATCAGAGATATCTTAACATATGTATAATTTCTTGTCAAGATGAATATTCTCTAATGCCAGAGGGTATCTCTTTAATATGCATCTGTTTAGTATATAACATACCAATAAGGAAGCGGTATTGCTTAGAAAAGGGATTCGATATATAATCGATCGAAGTAATGGGTCTTCCTTTGTGATCATAAATTGCCTACTTAACTCAGTGGTTAGAGTATTGCTTTCATACGGCGGGAGTCATTGGTTCAAATCCAATAGTAGGTAGGTAGGTAGAAAAATTACTAGATAGCATTGGGCTTATTTCGCTTCGCTATCTAATAACTTTTTCTACCCCTCTTCCCTTTTTCTTTGTATCAACTATAAACCATTGGATTGTCTTCAATTGGATGGGGGAATCCAATTGACAGCCTCGATTCGTATCCTAGCTCGTCTGAGAGCTAGCTTCGCTTCAACCAATTCTTTCGTACCCTCAGCTTTACTCAAGTTATCTTCGGCTATTTTAAGTGCCTGTTGAGCTTCTTCCGGATCAATATCACTACCCAGTTCCGCATCATTTCCTAAAATAATGATCTCATTATTAACTATTCTCGCAAAACCGCTCCACAGAACCGCCGTTAACCATTGGTCGTTGAGGAGGCGTATTCTCAAAGGACCCATATCTACTGCTGTGTTAATGGGGGCATGGTTTGGTAATACCCCAATTTGGCCACTATTAGTGGATAAAATGATTTCTTTCACTTCACAATCCCAAATAATTCGCTTAGGAGTCAGTACATAAAGATTTAATTTCATTTCTTCGATTTGTTCTCCTCTTCTAAGGTTATAGCTTTCGTGCTAGCTTCATCGATGTTACCCACCAAATAAAAAGCCTGCTCGGGTAGGCCATCTAATTCTCCGGAAAGGATTAGTTGAAATCCCCTAATTGTTTCTGCAAGACCAACATACTTTCCTGCAGAACCAGTAAAAACTTCTGCTACAAAGAACGGTTGTGATAAGAAACGCTCAATTTTTCGCGCTCTTGCTACAGTTAAACGATCCTCCTCCGATAATTCATCCAATCCAAGAATTGCGATAATGTCCTGAAGTTCCTTGTAACGTTGTAAAGTTTCCTTAACTCTTTGCGCAGTTTCATAATGTTCGTTGCCAACGATCCGAGGCTGTAACATAGTTGAGGTTGAATCTAAAGGATCTACTGCTGGATAAATACCCTTGGAAGCTAATCCTCTGGAAAGTACGGTAGTAGCATCCAAATGGGCAAATGTTGTGGCAGGAGCAGGGTCAGTCAAATCGTCCGCAGGTACATAAACCGCTTGGATCGAAGTTATAGATCCCTTTTTAGTAGAAGCAATTCTTTCTTGCAAAGAACCCATTTCTGTACTAAGAGTAGGTTGATAACCCACCGCGGAGGGCATTCTCCCTAATAAAGCGGATACCTCCGATCCTGCTTGAACAAAACGAAAGATATTATCGATGAATAAAAGCACGTCTTGCTTATTAACATCTCGGAAATATTCCGCCATAGTTAGGGCAGTTAAACCAACTCTCATACGAGCTCCCGGTGGTTCATTCATTTGGCCATAGACTAGAGCTACCTTTGATTCCTCAATATTTTTTTCATTAATTACTCCGGATTCCCTCATTTCCATATAAAGATCATTTCCTTCACGAGTCCGTTCCCCTACTCCACCAAATACGGATACGCCCCCATGAGCTTTAGCAATGTTGTTGATTAATTCCATGATGAGTACTGTTTTACCTACTCCAGCCCCCCCAAATAGTCCTATTTTTCCTCCACGTCGATAAGGAGCTAAAAGATCGACGACCTTAATACCTGTTTCAAAGATGGATAATTTCGTATCTAACTCGATAAAGGCAGGCGCGGATCTATGAATAGGGAACGTTGCACTACTATCTACAGGACCCAAATTGTCAACAGGCTCCCCAAGAACGTTGAAAATTCGTCCGAGAGTAGCTCCGCCGACCGGAACACTGAGAGGAGCTCCTGTGTCAATCACTTCCATTCCTCTCATCAACCCGTCTGTAGCACTCATAGCTACAGCTCTAACTCGATTATTTCCTAATAATTGTTGTACCTCACAAGTCACATTAATTTGCTTATCGGCAGTGTCTCTACTCTGGACTACCAAAGCGTTATAAATATAAGGTAACTTGCCGGGGGGAAAAGTGACGTCCAGCACGGGTCCAATAATTTGGTCGATACGACCTGTACTTTTTTCTTCAATTGGGGAAACCCCGGGACGAGAAGTAGTAGGATTGGTTCTCATAATTATAACATAATAAAAAAAACGAATTTGTCGAAATTTTTCTTTTTTTCTTGTTGAATAATACCAAATCCAAAAAAATATCCAAAAATCCAAAAGTAAAAAGGAAATCAATTAGTTAATTCAATAAGAGAAAAAAGGGGAACAGGACTTGATTTCGTTGCCCAAGCGAATCCCTTTCAACCGTTTACTCATGGAATGAGGCCGTTGGAAAGTTCAATCAATCTTTTTTTCATAAGATAGATTTTGCCTTTTGTGGAGGATCCGTGCCTACTCTACTTTCCTATCTAGGACTTCGCTATACAAAATATATACTACTGCGAAGCATAGATTGCTGTCAACAGAAAATTTTCTTAGTATTTAGTTAGGTATTTCTTTTCAAAATAAGAAAGGGGCCCATTAATAATTTGTAAAAAAAAAGGTTGAGGATTGATTTGGGTTGCGCTATATCTATCAAAGAGTATAGAATAATGATGGATTTGTTAAATCAAATCCTTGGTTTAATAACGAACCGTGTTAACTTACCATAACAACAACTCAATTCCTATCGAATTCCTATAGTGGAAATTCCTATAGGATAGAACATACATAGGGTGTACGCATTATATATGAATGAAACATATTCATTAACTTAAGCATGCCCTCAATTTTATTTAATGAGTTGCTATTAATTGAATATCCTTTTTTTTTATGAGATTTTTGCTAAAGTTTCATTTACGCCTAATTCACATCGAGTAGACCTTGTTATTGTGAGAATTCTTAATTCAAGAGTTGTAAGGAGGGACTTATGTCACCACAAACAGAAACTAAAGCAAGTGTTGGATTTCAAGCTGGTGTTAAAGATTATAGATTGACTTACTACACCCCGGAGTATGAAACCAAGGATACTGATATCTTAGCAGCATTCCGAGTAACTCCTCAGCCTGGGGTTCCGCCCGAAGAAGCAGGGGCTGCAGTAGCTGCCGAATCTTCTACTGGTACATGGACAACTGTTTGGACTGATGGACTTACTAGTCTTGATCGTTACAAAGGACGATGCTATCACATCGAGCCTGTTCCTGGGGAAGACGGTCAATGGATCTGTTATGTAGCTTATCCATTAGATCTATTTGAAGAGGGTTCCGTTACTAACATGTTTACTTCCATTGTAGGTAACGTATTTGGTTTCAAAGCCCTACGTGCTCTACGTCTGGAGGATCTACGAATTCCCCCTACTTATTCAAAAACTTTCCAAGGCCCGCCTCACGGTATCCAAGTTGAAAGAGATAAGTTGAACAAGTATGGTCGTCCTTTATTGGGATGTACTATTAAACCAAAATTGGGATTATCTGCAAAAAATTACGGTAGAGCGTGTTATGAGTGTCTACGTGGTGGACTTGATTTTACCAAAGATGATGAAAACGTAAACTCACAACCATTTATGCGCTGGAGAGATCGTTTTGTCTTTTGTGCCGAAGCTATTTATAAATCACAGGCAGAAACCGGTGAAATCAAGGGGCATTACTTGAATGCGACTGCGGGTACATGTGAAGAAATGATGAAGAGAGCTGTTTTTGCGAGAGAATTAGGGGTTCCTATTGTAATGCATGACTACTTAACTGGGGGATTCACCGCAAATACTACTTTGGCTCATTATTGCCGCGACAATGGCTTACTTCTTCACATTCACCGTGCAATGCATGCAGTTATTGATAGACAGAAAAATCATGGTATGCATTTCCGTGTATTAGCTAAAGCATTGCGTATGTCTGGGGGAGATCATATCCACGCCGGTACAGTAGTAGGTAAGTTAGAAGGGGAACGCGAAATCACTTTAGGTTTTGTTGATTTATTGCGCGATGATTTTATTGAAAAAGATCGTGCTCGCGGTATCTTTTTCACTCAGGACTGGGTATCCATGCCAGGTGTTATACCAGTAGCTTCAGGTGGTATTCATGTTTGGCATATGCCAGCTCTGACCGAAATCTTTGGGGATGATTCTGTATTACAATTTGGTGGAGGAACTTTAGGACATCCTTGGGGAAATGCACCTGGTGCAGCAGCTAATCGAGTGGCTTTAGAAGCCTGTGTACAAGCTCGTAACGAAGGGCGCGATCTTGCTCGTGAAGGTAATGAAATTATCCGAGCAGCTTGCAAATGGAGTCCTGAACTAGCTGCAGCTTGTGAAGTATGGAAGGCGATCAAATTCGAGTTCGAGCCGGTAGATACTATCGATTAATAGATAAAACTAAATATGAAGATATGAAGAAGGTCTAAATAAAAAGAAACGAAATAAAAAGAGAAAAAATAAGTTACGAAATGCAGTAATTCTTCTTTATTCTTCTAATTGACTGCAATTAAACTCGGCTCAATCTTTTTTTCTAAAAAAAAAGATTGAGCCGAATAAAAATGGATCATGATACGATCATGAGACTTCGCAAATCGAGATTCGCCTATTCTATATATCTAGAATATATAAAGGTATAATAAATAAATACAAATAAAATATACTATTATCATATGATAATAGAATCAAATACGCAGTATTTACAGAAAAAAGTCTTCGTTTATTGGGAAAGAATCAATATACTTTTAATGTCGAATCGGGATTCACTAAGACAGAAATAAAGCATTGGGTCGAACTCTTCTTTGGTGTTAAGGTAGTAGCTGTGAATAGCCATCGACTACCCCGAAAGGGTAGAAGAATAGGACCTATTCTGGGAGATAGAATGCATTACAGATGTATGATCATTACCCTTCAACCGAGTTATTCTATTCCACTTCTAGATAGAGAAAAAAACTAAAGGAGAATGAATGAAAAAAGACACAGTTTGGAAGTTAGACCCTTTTATAAGACTCTCTTTCAAAAAAGAGGACGTTTGAAACTTTTAACAGGCGTAATCGTGAGTCAACAAGTGACTCGAACTGTGTGTAAGAAAAGAAGAGTTTTTTTAAACCCGAGAACTCGATAAAATAAAGAAGTTTTCTATAACCTTGATGAAGAGGTTGTTTTAGTTTATGACTCCGATCAAGAGCGAGAAATGCTTGATTTGGGATTGGGCATAGAACCTGGATCCACCGTAGAGATGTTCAAACGGATCCTGAAATTTTACTTTCGTGGAAATCCAGCGCTATAGGCTTCAACGCGGTAGACATTTTGTTCCGAATTTTTCCGGACCAAACCTCCGACCCAACGATACAATGCATTTTTTCTATTCATAAATAAAAAAGATACGAAATCGTAATGCTACTATACGCGTCCAGAGGAGTATTCATAAAAATATTCTTCTATAATCCATTCTTGTGCGGGGTCTTACTTCTTACTAACAGGACTTCGCTGCACGGGACGGGTCTTCGTCGAAAAGCTAACTCGACCCGGTATTTTCATACCCTTTCCTTTGGGTGGTATATCATCTTAAAAAGTCTAAGGGGGTAGTATGGGATCCGTAGTAGGTAAGAGAATTTGCCCTTTGATTGAATGTACTATTTTTCCGCCTTTACCACGCATTATTTTATGCGCTTCTAGAGGAGTACGTATGCAGATTCTAGCCGCTTGCTTTCTTTTGAATGCAATTTCAAGTTCGATTAGAAGGATAGAAAGGCCGTGAGGATGGGAAACGAAAAATCAAATCTTTTTAATGAGTTCTCCTTTTTTGCAATTTTCTTATTAGCCATTCCTTTCCTATTTTTTATAGAATACTTTAGTATTCTATAAAAAAAGTATTCTATAAAAATTTTTTTTTTTGCAAACTAAAAAATACAATAGTCAATATTCCTCATAATAGATATACTTAATTATATCATAAGAATCTTAAGACATTTTTCGAATAGATAGAAATAGTAAATTTGAATTGAGACACCTATTCTATGACGGATTTCAACTTACCTTCGATTTTCGTGCCTTTAGTAGGCTTAGTATTTCCGGCAATTGCAATGGCTTCTTTATTTCTTTATGTGCAGAAAAATAAGATTGTCTAGTATTTTTTAGTGTAAGTAATAGAATATGGTAGGGTATGTGGCTCTTTCTACACACAAATGAAAAACAGCTATGGATGCGGATATAGGCTACAAGCATAAATGCATGAATATGCGGAGCCGGGTATAGCGAGTTTTATTTTAATTGAATCAACGAATATTTTTTGAATAGAAAGTCAGTGTATCTAACCTATTATTTCACAAGAGTACTAGTTGCTGAAGGCGATTTCAGAATCAAAAAAAGTAAAGTCAAAATCATTTAGCTTATTCTCTCAATTTCAATCGACTGCTGCTGGATTTAGTATATCTAATATGAATTGGCGATCAGAACACATATGGGTAGAACTTCTAAAAGGTTCTCGAAAAAGGGGTAATTTTTTCTGGGCCTCTATTCTTTTTCTAGGTTCACTAGGATTCTTATCAGTTGGGGCTTCCAGTTATCTTGGTAAGAATATGATATCTATACTTCCATCTCAACAAATTCTTTTTTTTCCGCAGGGGGTCGTGATGTCTTTCTACGGAATCGCGGGCTTATTCATTAGCTCCTACTTGTGGTGTACTATTTTGTGGAATGTAGGTAGTGGTTATGACCGATTCGATAGAAAAGAGGGAATAGTGTGCATTTTTCGTTGGGGATTCCCTGGAATAAAACGTCGCGTCTTCCTTCGATTCCTTATGCGGGATATCCAATCAATTAGAATTCAGGTTAAAGAGGGTCTTTATCCTCGTCGTATCCTTTATATGGAAATCCGGGGCCAGGGGATCATTCCCTTGACTCGTACTGATGAGAAGTTTTTTACTCCACGAGAAATTGAACAAAAAGCTGCCGAATTGGCCTATTTCTTGCGCGTACCAATTGAAGTATTTTGAGTACCCATTGTATTTTTTGGAACTGAATAGAATGAAGAAGAATTGGAAGAAGAAAAGTTTTCTCAACATGGGGAGGAAGTCCCTCCGAAATTGGATTTGTTATTGTATTGTAAGGGGCTTTTTTAGTATTTATCTAAAGGAAGGAACAAACGAGGATAAGATAAAATTGCTTTAAATTGATTTTTCCCAAGTGGGATATATGGCATACTATTCTTTCATTTTCCTCTTTTTTTCTATTCCACTCCATCTAGATGTAAGAAAGAACCCAATGCAATGAAATTCCACTAATATACAATACAAAAAAGAAGAATAGATACAGGGTCTCAAACCTTGCTATAGAGTTTTTGCTTCAAAGAAAAAAAAATATCATATTCATATAGAGTCAGCGAATGAAGCGGATTCATTAACAACTCAATTTACAGATCAAAAATGAAAAAAAAGAAAGCATTGCCTTCTTTACTATATCTTGTATTTATCGTACTTTTGCCCTGGGGGGCCTCTTTCTCAGTTAACAAATGTCTGGAACTTTGGATTAAGAATTGGTGGAATACCAGACAATCTGAAACTCTCTTAACTGATATTCAAGAGAAAAGGATTCTAGAAAGATTCATAGAATTAGAAGAACTTTCTCTCTTGGACGAGATGATAAAAGAGAAACCAAAGACACATGTACAAAAACCTCCTATAGGAATACACAAGGAAATAATACAATTGGTCAAAATAGATAATGAAGATCATCTCCATATCATTTTGCATTTCTCGACAAATATAATCTGTTTGGCTATTCTAAGTGGTTCTTTTTTTTTTGGTAAAGAGGAACTTGTCATTTGGAATTCTTGGGTTCAGGAATTCTTCCATAACTTAAATGACTCAATAAAAGCTTTTTTTATCCTTTTGGTTACTGATTTTTTTGTTGGATTTCACTCCACCCGGGGTTGGGAACTAGTAATTCGTTGGGTCTACAACGATCTTGGATGGGCTCCTAACGAGCTAATTTTCACTATTTTTGTTTGTAGTTTTCCAGTAATTCTAGATACATGTTTGAAATTTTGGGTCTTTTTTTGTTTAAACCGTCTATCTCCTTCGCTTGTAGTCATTTATCATTCAATTAGTGAAGCATAAATTCATTTGATCTCCTGATATTAATCAAATTAGCATCTTTCTTTCTTTAGAAAAAAGTTTAGAAAAAAGCCCCTTTACATTTTAGCAAAATTCTTTCTATTTCTACCTGCTTAAAGGTATTCATCATTCCGGTACAACTGTTGCAGTAGAATGACAACAGACTCGTGTATAGGGAACTAGATCTTAGCTACCTATGTAATTTATTGTAGAAATTCTGGGATCTGCGATTGGACATGGAAAATAGAAATACTTTTTCTTGGG